TGTGCCAAAATAACAGCTGCGAAGAAGAACAAAAGGCCTTGTACACGTAATGGATCTTGAAGTACTATTTCTGCATCTCCCTGACCAAATCCGCCTACATTAGGATTACTTGTCAACGGTTGATCCAATTTGATAGATTCGCCTTCTGAAACAAGAAGTTCTGGCCCCGGAGGGATAATATCAACCACTTGACGTCCATCCGACGCATCCGCTATGGTTATTTCGTATCCCCCCTTTTCTTTTCGTAGGATTTTGCTTACTATACCTGATGCTGTAGCATTATAAACTGTATTGTTACTTTTGCTCCCGTCAGGATAAATCTGGCCCCTTCCCCTGTTTCCACCTACGTATATAGGATATTTTAAGAAGTGAATGTCTTTCTTAGTAGCGGGGTCCGGGGAAAGAATAGGAAAGGTGATTTCACTATATTTCTGACCAGGAACAGGGCCTATGACAAGAATATTTTTTTGATTGGGGCGATAGCTCTGAAAAGACAAATTACCCATCTTTTCTTTTATCTCGGGGGAAATACGATCGGGAGGGGCTAATTCAAAACCCTCTGGTAAAATAAGAACAGCCCCCACATTCAAACCTCCCTTTTTACCATTAGCAAGAACTTGTTTCAGTTGCGTATCATAAGGAATTCGAACAACTGCTTCAAATACAGTATCGGGAAGTACCGCTTGCGGAACCTCAATATCCACTGGTTTATTAGCTAAATGGCAATTGGCGCATACAATACGCCCAGTCGCTTCTCGTGGATTTTCATAACCCTGCTGTGCAAAAATGGGATATGCATTTGAAATGGATGTACGAGTTATTATATATATCATGAGCGATGCGGAAATAGATCGAGTAATCTGTTCCTTTATCCAAGAAAAAGTATTTCTAGTTTGCATGGTCCAATCATTGATCCCGAAAATTTCTACAATAAATTGGGGTAGGTCACTAATGGAGTTTCCTATCCACGATTCTGTTATTTACTGGAATAATTTGACTCGATTAATCTATAGGAATATAGGATGAATCTCCGGGATGGGTAGAAATAGAAAGGGATTTTCAATGGTACAACTGCAAAGTAAGAAACATTATAATTGGATTAGGTAGATCATTTTTCAGTCATTCATTGAATGATAAATCACTACAAGTGACGGAGATACACGATTTAAATAACGGAAAATCCAATATTTTAAAATTGTATCTAGAATGACTGGAAAAGTGGAAACAAGGCCAGATATAATTTGATCATTATGAACAAATCCAAAATCCTTGTAGACAAAGCCAATCATCAATTCCCAACCATGGGGCGAATGAAATCCGATACATAAATCAGTTAATAAAAGAAGAGAAAAAGCTTTTATTGTGTCACTTAAGTTATATAGGAATTCCTGGGCCCAAGAGTTAAGAATAACAAGTTCTTTATTACCCAAAATAGAATAACCACTTAGAATAATGAAACAGATTATATTTGTCGAGAAGTGCAAAATCGTATGAATACGACCCTCGTTTTGTATCTTGATTAATTGGATTGTTTCTTTGTGAATTCCTATACGAAGGTTTTGTAGATGTGTCTCCGAGTATTCCTTGATCATTTCCTCTAAGAAGAGGAGTTCCTCTAATTCTATGAATTTTTCTAGAATACTCTTTTCTTCAATATCATTCAAAAAAGTTTCGGATTGCCTAGTATTCCACCAATTAGTAACCCACGATTCCAGACTTTTTTGAAATAAGAGAGAAATCCACCAGGGCAAAAATACGATAGATACAAGATATAAAAGAGGAGTGAATGCTTTCTTTTTTGCCATTTTTTCATCTGTGAATTGTTAATGAACCCATCTCATTCGTCAACTCTATGTAATCTAATATTTCTTATTTCTCTCACGCATCAATTCTATTACAAGTTATCGAACCTATGAATCTATTCACTATTTTTTATTTGTGATTTCGTAGTTAGGCCTTGAATTAGGCCTTGAATCTAGAAAAAAATACAAAAATAGACGAAAAATTCGAATGAATAAATAATCAAAAAATATTGTTTCCCTATAGTCAAATTTGAAGCACATATCTCCTTTCGATGAATGCTCCGAAAACCACTTTAAATAATGAATATGAATATTATTCAGATTTTGATACGAAAGAACTCCTTTTCTATCATTATATAAAACTCTCTAATATTTCGAAAAATTTTAACTTACTATGAATAGTCAGGGATAGAATAATTGAGGGAATTTTCTGAAAAATATTGTGAAAAATGAGTGGCAAAAAACGACAGAAATTGGCTAGTTATCATTATAAGAGATCCAATTTTTTGGTCATTAAGGAGCACAAAAAGAAGCGTCGAAAAAATGACAAGATATGCTCTATCTGAATCTAAAGTCTCAATTCCAACAATGAAAAAGGGGGGATTCCTTATTTCGAAATGGTTGATTATGAGATATTTCGATTTGTTTATTATTATTTTTTTATTGAGTTGTGGATATTTCGATACATATAAAAGATCCCCAAAAGAGTTTTTTTATACTTGTTCCATATATGTCTGCTTTGACTCGAATGAATGTTCTGAAGAAACCTCAATTAAGTTATGTTCTAGAAAAAGAGGATTCTTGCGTTTTTGCCCTCCTGCTGAAAGCATTCATTTATCGGCTCATTTCTTAAAATACTTCAATTGGTACACGCAAGAAATAGGCCAATTCAGCAGCTTTTTGTTCCATTTCCCGCGGAGTAAAATTCTCATCAGTACGAGTCAATGGAATGGCTCCCTGGCCTCTGATATCCATATAAAGGACACGCCGAGCATAAATACCCTCTTTAACTTCTATTCTGACGGATTGAATATCTTTTATAAGAAATCGGAGAAAGACCCGACGATTTTTTCCAGGAAATCCCCAACGAAAGATACACACTATTCCGTCTTTTATATCAAATCGATCATAACCACTACCTACATTCCACGAAATTGTGCACCACAAATAGGAGCTAATAAAAAGACCCGCGATCCCATAGAAAGACATCACAATTCCTTGTGGAAAAAAAACGATTTCCTGAGACGGAAATAAAGATATCAAATTTCTACCAAGATAACTCGAGGTTCCAACCAACAAGAATCCTAATGAACCTAAAAAAAGGATAATAGCCCAGCAGAAATTACTTGTTTTTCGAGCCCCCTTTATAGGTTCTATCCATATATGTTCTGATCGACAACTCATACTTGATCCCGTTGCTTTTTTGGAATTGAGAGAATACCCCAAATGAATTTGACTTTAGTCCGTTTGTTTCCGAAGTAACTCGCATCAACTAGCACTAGTTTGATGTGAACCTTTAGGAGTAATTCATTAAATTGATTAGATCTAAACTAATAACATACCCTTCTTATTATCTCACTAAAGATAGCCACATACATATAGATAGACCAACGTTACAGTTCAGCCATCCGCCGATTCGGTTCTATTTGAAAATAGCTAGAACATAGCATTTTCTGGAGACATAAGAATTTTTCGGCGGAAGCCGCTTATACCATATTTATACCATATTTTGCTAAATGGATATCTGTGTTATGATACAAACGTCAATTGAAAAAAAAAAGAGATGAGATTTTGTGCCATCGGCTCTAAACAATCTTGTTTTTTTGAACATGAAGAAATAAAGAAGCCATTGCGATTGCCGGAAATACTAGGCCTACTAAAGGGACCAAAACAGAGGGAAAGTTAAGAGTTGTCATAGAATGGGTACCTCGATTTACTATTTGTACCTGTTATTATTATTTAGAATTTATAATATAATATATATCTTATTATATATAAGGATATCTTACTTATTATAATTTGATAATTCTAAATTGAAATTATTATTACTTAATATCTATAGATATAAGTATCTATCTAAGTGAGTATATCAATGTACTTTCTACATGAAGGATTTGAAAGGATATGGATGATATCTTATTTTATTCATTTTTTGCTCTTGTCTTCGAATTTCATTTATTAAGCAAAAAGTTTCTTAAAAATGAATAAAAATGAATTAGATTCTACTTATATTCTATTTATATTGAATTGAGGGGTTTGTTAGAATCCCATCCAGTAGGGATTCTTAGTCAAAATAGGATTATCGTAAGATATAGAAAGATAAAAAATTCTATATTTTCTAGAGTTTAATTATATATGACGAGAAGAAGATATTTTTTTGCCTAATTATAAGAATTTCATCTTTTATCTTGTTAATAGAGGCTTCTTGATCAAATCAATAATAAGGAATATAGAAAAAGGAATATAGAAAAGGGGGCGGATTTTCGATTTTCTGTGACTTTTGATTCTTTATACAATTAGATCTTATGTCAACAAAGAAAACCCCATTCGTCTAATTTTGACTTGGATTCCGATAAACTAATTATTTGTTTGCTCAAAAAAATTGAACTTAATGTTTTAATTTTGATTCAAAGGAAAGAAAGTGTGGAGTTGAAATAACTCGCTCAGAACGCTTTTTAAAGGATTACGTGGTACGATTAGATCGAATAAGCCCTTCTGGAATAAATACTCAGCCGCTTGTGAACCGTCGGGTACTGTTTTATTCAGTGTTTGTTCAATTACTCTTTTACCCGCAAAGGCAATGTAGGCATTGGGTTCAGCAATAATGATATCCCCCAACATACCAAAACTAGCTGTCACCCCACCGGTAGTAGGAGATGTAAGGATTGGTACATAGAATAACTTTTTATTTGATTGATAATCATATAAAGCAGAAGATATTTTAGCCATTTGCATCAAGCTCAAACTTCCTTCTTGCATGCGTGCCCCTCCGGAAGCACACACTATAATAAGAGGTAGAAATTCTTTAGTAGCGTATTCAATCAAACGGGTAATTTTCTCCCCGACGACGGATCCCATACTACCCCCCATAAACTGAAAATCCATAACCGCAATTGCTACGTTAATACCGTCTAGTTGCCCTATGCCTGTTTGAACAGCCTCGGTTAATCCTGTCTTTCTTTGATAAGAATCGATACG